GATCGGGGGGGGCTAATTCGAATCCCTCGGGTAAAATAAGAACAGCTCCTACATTCAAAGCTCCTTTTTTACCATTAGCAAGAACTTGTTTCAGTTGCATATCATAAGGAATTCGAACAACTGCTTCAAATACAGTATCAGGAAGTACAGCTTGCGGAACTTCAATATCCACGGGCTTATTAGCTAAATGGCAATTGGCACATACAATTCGCCCAGTTGCTTCTCGTGGATTTTCATAACCCTGCTGTGCAAAAATGGGATATGCATTTGAAATAGATGCTCGAGTTATTACATATATCATGATCAATACATAAATGGATCGAGTCATCTGTTCTTTTACCCAAGAAAAAGTATTTCTATTTTGCATGGTCCAATCATTGATTCCCGGAATTTCTACAATAAATTTGATAGGTATCTAGGAGAATTCCCTATCCACAAGTTTGCCATTGTATTGATTGTACTGAAAGAATTGTACTATAGTATGAAGTATGAATACCTTGAAGTGAATAAGGTAGAAGTATAAAGAAAAAGATCTAATGAATTATTCATTCATTCATTGAATGATAAATTACTACAAGCGAAGGAGATACACGATTTAAAAAATGGAAGATCCAATATTTCACAATTGTATCTAGAATCACTGGAAAAGTGGAAACAAGACCAGATATAATCTGATCATTCTGAGCCAATCCAAAATCGCTGTAGATCGAACCAATCATTAGTTCCCAACCATGGGTCGAGTGAAATCCGATCCATAAATCAGTAACTAAAAGAATCAAAAAAGCTTTGATTGTATCACTTAAGTTATAGAGAAATTCCTGAATCCAAGAATTTAGAATGAAAAGTTCTTCATTACCCAGAAAAAAATAACCACTTAGAATAGCGAAACAGATTAGATTTGTAGAGAAATGCAAAATGATATGGAAATGAGATTCATTGTGTCTTTGGACCAATTGTATTGTTTCCTTGTGCATTCCTATACGAAGTCTTTGCATATGTGTTTCCGAGTACTCCTTTATCATCTCGTCCAACAGGAATAGTTCTTCTAATTCCAGAAATTTTTCTAGAACATTTTTCTCTTGAATATCATTCAAAAGGATTTCGGATTGCCTGGTATTCCACCAATTAATAACCCAAGTTTCTAGACATTTCTTAAATGAGAGAGAAATCCACCAGGGCAAAAAGAGTATAGACACAAGATATGGGAGGGAAGCCAATGCTTTCTTTTTTTTCATTCTGTATCCATGATGTAAATTGTTAATGAACCTGTTTCATTCGTCGATTCTATTAGATTTTCTTAATATTGTTCCATATACGTCCTCCTGCTTTTGAGATGTATTAAGTTCCTTCTCTCATGCTGAGATTTATTCTTCAGTTCATTTCAAAATACTTCAATGGGTACGCGCAAGAAATAGGCCAATTCGGCAGCTTTTTGTTCAATTTCTCGTGAAGTCAATTTCTCATCAGTACGGGTCAAGGGAATAGCTCCTTGGCCCCTGACTTCCATATAAAGGACACGACGAGGAAAAAGACCCTCTCTCACCTCCATTCTGATTGATTGGATATCTTTCAGAAAGAAACGAAGGAAGACGCGACGATTTATTCCAGGAAATCCCCAACGAAAAAGGGATATTATCCCTTCTTTTCTATCGAATTGGTCATAACCACTACCTACATTCCATGAAATTGTGCACCACAAATAAGAACTAATGAATAGACCTGCGATCCCATAAAAAGACATCACGATCCCTTGTGGAAAAAAAAGAATTTGCTGATACGGAAATACGGATATCAGATTTTTACCAAGATAACTGGAAGTTCCAACCACTAAGAATCCTAGCGAACCTAAAAAAAGGATACAGGCCCAGCAAAAATTACTTGTTTTTCGAGACCCCGTTATAAGTTCTATCCATATATGTTCTGATCGCCAGTTCATACTATACTAGATCCAGTTGCATTCGATTGGAATTGAGAGAATAATCCAAAAGGATTTGACTCGACTTTTATTGCTTGATCCCGAAGTAACTTTCATCAACTAGCAGCATTCCAACAGGAACTATTAGGAAGAATTGGTTAGATAAATCGAGTTTCTATTTCAAATATTTTTCAAAAAAGATTTGCTGATCATTTTGAATTTAATCATTTAATTTATTAAGCTATAACCGCATATACATGCATTAATGCGTATATTATGCATTGGCATACATAACAAAACAACTCTTCCATTTGTTTTCGGAAAAGCCACATATCATATATCCTACCATATTACATTAAAAAAGTATCTGTATGATGATCCAGTTTTGAAATAAATTGATGAGATTTGGTCCCATCATATTTAGACAATCTTATTTCTTTGGACATAAAGAGATAAAGAAGCCATTGCGATTGCCGGAAAGACTAGGGCCACTACAGGAACAAAAATAGAGGGAAGGTTAAAATCTATCATAGAATGGGTACCTCAATTTCATATTTGTACCTATTATTATTATAATTATAAATATATCTTATGATAAGTCTATCTATTAGATAGAATATTAATATGAAGTATTTCATAATCAATAACGAATGTAGAACTCAATGAAGTGTACCTAATTCCTCTTTCTACACGAATATTTATGAGAATCCACTTTAATAAATTGGATTCTTCTTCTCCCATCCTTATCTTCATCGTCTTTCTATCTTTCCTTTCAAAACACCTTTTTTGTTTTGAAAGGAAAGATAGAAAAGAGTTTCTTATGAGTTCCCGACTTTAACCAATCTTATCCAACAAACAGGGATTTCTAGTGAAAAACGGGGGTTTTCGCTAAAGAGAAAGAACTTCTATATTCTTATTATTTGTTATTTGAATATTTCTATTTTATTTCTTTGATTTGAGATTTTTTATTTCTTTCTATTTTTTTCAATATCTTTTTTTATCTATTTTTCGTTGTTCTATATATGAATATGTCAAAAGGACGGAGAAATTTATTTTTATTTCCCGTATTTCTCGGAAGGAGAAAGGAATTATTTTTTATCTTGTGGATGCTTATTCCTAATCAGGAAGAGAGGTAGAATAAAAAAGGGATCCGGGGCAAAAAATCATTATCCAAAACTTCTAACTCTTATTACACTTATAACGGATGTCTCCAAAGAAAACACCATCTTCTTAGTTTTATTTTTTTCATTATAATGAACTAAATGCGTATTCGCTACAAATAAACAAATAAAAATAACTGAAGCTAGTGCTATACTTCTATTTGAAAATGAAGAATTTCAATCTTTTTTTTTAATCTTGATTCAAGGGAAGGAAACCATGTAGCTGAAATAACTCATTCAGAACACCTTTTAAAGGATTACGTGGTACGATTGGGTCGAATAAGCCCTTATCAAATAAAAACTCAGCCTCTTGTGAACCTTCGGGTACTGTCTTTTTCAATGTTTGTTCAATTACTCTTTTACCCGCAAACGCAATGTAGGCATTAGGTTCAGCAATAATGATATCTCCCAACATACCAAAACTTGCTGTAACTCCGCCAGTTGTAGGAGATGTAAGGATTGATACATAGAATAACTTTTTATTTGATTGATAATCATATGAAGCAGAAGATATTTTAGCCATTTGCATCAAGCTCAAACTCCCTTCTTGCATGCGTGCTCCTCCAGAAGCACACACAATAATGACAGGTAGAGATCGATTAGTAGCATACTCGATCAAACGGGTAATTTTCTCACCTACTACGGATCCCATACTACCTCCCATAAACTGAAAATCCATAACTCCAATTGCTATGGGAATACTATTTAGTTGACCTACGCCCGTTTGAACAGCTTCAGTTAAACCCGTTTTTATTTGATAAAAAGAGATGCGATCTATATAAGATTCCTCCTCTGAATGAAATTCAATGGGGTCCATAGAAACCATATCTTCATCCATAGGCTCCCAAGTGCCAGGATCAATAAAGAGTTCGATTCTATCTGAACTACTCATTTTCAAATGATATCCGCAGTATTCACAAATATTCATTTTTGAACTAAAAAATTTTTTATAATTTAATCCATAACAATTCTCACATTGAACCCATAACTGTTTGTATTTTGTATTTATATCGAAATCATTAGATATTTCTCTTATATTGAAATAACTGCTACTAGTTTTGATACTAGAATTTCCACTTTCAATACTACTTGTACTTTCCGTACGAACGGAACTAAAAAGGTAACTGTCGATACTACTGTAAATGTCACTATTGATTTCAAAACGAAGATAACTATCAATGCAACTATTAATGTGATTATTCCAATTAGATTGAGTATCATACATGGAATAATAATAGTAGTAATTACTACTATTAGACCCACTATTCAAATAACTAGGAAAAAGAATCTCTAGTTCACTCAAACTAGCATTGTCAATATCAAAAATCTGATTTTCAATATCAAAATATACAGAATAAGTGTCACCATTACTATTTCTAACTAAAAAAGTATGATCAGAGATCAAACTCCAAATATTCCTGCTATCAAATAAATAATTTAGATAATTAATATTACTGAAACTATAACTGTCCCAACTAGGAATCTTTTTCTCCGCATCATTTAGAATAGTTTCTTCACTTCCACTGGTATGTCCAAGAGCATCAAGACTATCATCCATTGATTTACTTAGTCCACACCTATGTTCTAACTTCTTGTTAGACAACATTGAATTGAACCAACATTTTTCCATAGATTCTTTCTGCCCCCTATTTGATAAAAACCTAATACTAATAGATGAATAGTCATTCGATGAAGAAAAAATCATTTTACTATTTTTTTCTTTTTATTTCTCATCAGAATTCAAATGAAGTATATGATCCAATCATTAAGATTGTTAATGAAAAACGTCCGGTGAATCATTTCAATATTATGATAGAGATTATGATAGAATCTTTTCCTCAAAAAAAGATATATGATATATAAAGACAGGTTTTTTTCATGTAAAACTTTCAATTCTCATCAAAAAGATACATAGTTGTTTCTTC